ATCTGCCAAGAATCCGATTGGAAGGACTAAGCCCGAAAGCACGGGATGAGACTTTTTAGGCTTTCGTTCATAGTTTTGCTACAGATGATACACGAGGAAGATTTTGAAGCTTAAGAGAATGTAAATCCCGTCTTTACGTGTTTTAACGTCTTTGAGAGATCGTTTCGGACTGGCCAAACACTAAAAACAATCCGTACTCGGGATTTGTATCCCTTGTCATGGCTTTCAGAGAGACCAAGTGCATTTAATCCCCTTGCTTTCCGGGATTGAGAGTCTTTGAGTTCTCTTACAGCAAGTGCAAACGTATTTAATCCAAGAGTGGGGTCCGATTCCATAGTGTATACGCTCTTGTAAACCTCCGCTTTCCTCTCTTTGAGTTCTCTTACAGCAAGTGCAAACCAACAAAAACCAAGAGTTGGACGCTCTTTTTTAAACCTCCGCTTTCCTCTCTTTGAGTGCACTGACAGTCCGGGCAAACGTATTAAACAGTCTTTTACGCGTATTGAAGTCCTTGAAAGAGCTCTTAGGGAAGTGCAAGTGTATTAATCCCAAGTTTCCGGGATTAAAATTTCAGTCTTTGAAAGTGCCATGGGAACGATCAAATTTATATAAATCGGGATTTGTCAACTTTCCAAGTGCCATGGCACGATAAAGAGCTTGAATATCGATGTCTTACACTGTTCTCTCTTCCTTTTCCGGACCTTCGGAACTTGAAAGCGCAATAGAAATCCCGAGTTCAAGTCTTTTGAAGATTTGCAATCGCCCCCTCCGAATCTTGAAGTTTCCGTATTCGGAGTATTAGGATTTGACGTCTTCTCTCTTTGAGATCGATCCAAGGACCTTTCCCTTCACAGGGTCTTAAGGCTTGGTTTCCTCGGACCTTCGGTCCTTTGCTTTAGCTTTCCAAGACCCGAAGGGTCGTATGTGCTTTACCCGACCGGTCGACCTTCGGTCTCAAGGCGCAAAGCGCCGGCTTCGGGGTCCCGCCCGACCCTTCACAGGGTCTTAAGGCGCAAGGCGCCGGCCGACACTTCGTGTCTTGAGGCTTCAAGGAAGCCGGCCGACCTCAAGGCTTTCGCCGACTAGTTGCCTTTCAACAGTTCCTTCTCGCACCTTCCCTTTTTCTATCCTTAAAAAAGCATGAACTGGACCAATAGGAGGTGGGAAATCAAGGTACGGAGTAAGATGAGACGAATTCCGATACTTGGACAACTTTCGTGATAGGAGAAAGGAGTCGTTGACTCTTGTCTTTATGGTCCTTAGTCTGGGTGCGTCTCCCAGAGATCCCGATTTAATTTGTTAATGAACCTTATCTTAGTGGGAAGAAACTGGTCAAAGCAGTCCGGGCTGATCAATGCACAGTGGATTCATCTAGGGGTCTATATGCACGTGTGTGTGTGGAGGTAGACTTTCAATTCAAAAAGAGTTCCCAGTTTTGTCTTAATGATGACATCCAGAGGGTCGAATACGAAGGCTTGCATCTTATATGCTTTTGAGTGTGGGGAATATGGCCACCGGATAGAGCTTTGTCCGAAGCAAAACCAGACTGATGTAGAAAACTCACCGGCGGCGAAGGAGGTTCTCCCAAACCCGGATCCGCAAGTCGGGTCGGAACAAAGGCCTTTCGGACCTTGGATGCTACCTCCCAACAGACGTCGCAAGAGGAATCAGCCACGTGGTCAGCCTAAGAATCAGGGACCACAAGATAGCAAATACCCAAAAGGAGAAGGAAGGGCACGTGGCCAAACCCAGAAAGGCCGTATGGGTCAGGGAGCCAGAAGCGAGATGCGTGCGCACGGGTGAGAAATCTGCCGTATTTCAGCCTAGTGGAAAGAATAAACTCAGTGCTAGCAGGAGTACTATCTCGGATACGGTCCCTTTTTATAGGTTTGCTGCCCTGCGACACGTGGCAGAAGAGGACTCAAGGACACATGCCAGATCTTTGGGTCGGTATTTCTTCCTTAAGATCTCAACCAACCACCAAAGGGTGGTTTTCCACGACCGAACCATAGGTCATGAGGCATTCCCAATTTGACATGCATCGAGGTCAATCTTTGCACCTTAGATGTGAGACTATTTTCAAAGCTCCATTTCTTTATCTGGGCTTTGGGTTCAACGCAACGGGTCGAATGATACAAGCCAAAGAGCAGAGCGAACGACCTTGACAAAGGTCCCATAAAGACCCTTTTGGTCTTGTTCCAAGGTCTTATTCCTTCCATAGGACCTTGGTTCCAAGATCTCCATGTCTTTAATGCCCCTTGGGACGTTGAAAGGAGTGAGTACTTGGAGGCCCTATGGAGTAAAGGGGTCGGCCGGCCTCTGTACTAAATCATATTTCGGATGACGGGGGAATTCACTCGCTCTTTGATCTGCAGAATAAGGCCTAGGAGCTTTCTCGCATGAAAGAGACCCATGTCATTCGTCATCAATGAAAAGTGCTTTGATCAAGGGATGGCGTACAGACCTCAGTGTGCACTAGCTCCAATACTGTCTTAGTAAACTCTTGGCTTATGCTGTCCCGATAATAGAATGAATGTTCTAAAGAAGAAAGAATAGACTGTTCGTTCCGACTAGTGCTACTGCCCTCCTTTTGGAGGTCCTATGAATCGATAAAGAGAAGGGCTACCCAGTCAAAGTGGGAACTCATAGTAGGAATAGGCAAAGCTCTTCCTTAGGCTTAGGAACTGCTTGCTTGGTAGCTGTTAACAATCCCTATCGACGTCCAATCTCAGAGGAGGGAAAGATACTAGTCACTGATTTAGGTCAAGAATCTGTCTCTGACAAAGAAAGATCTTCAAATAGCTGGTCACAATCTCTCTTCCAATAAGATAGAAGTAAGGAAGGTTAGAGCTCAAGCTAGTAGGAATAGAGGTTGCTTCTCCCCCTAATCCATGATAGATCGAAGGGGAGAACTAATGAGTGTCCCCGCTGCGCTCTAGTTGCTTGTAGCTCCTGGCTGCCCTATGAGGAACGCTTCTCGCTACAGACTATTCTGGCTACTCAAGAAAGAGCGTTTCTAATAGATGGGCTCGTGTATCTGTTATAGTAATATAGTCAGAGTTGTCACTCCTTCACCTCCGCGGTCAAGTGGCTTCGCTCATCAGTGAAGCGGCTTCTTGGCAACTGAACCGTTCCCTTTGGTTCTCCTTTCGCTCTGCCTTGGTAAAACCCCTAGGTTCGCTTTCTGCCTCTGCAAGAAAGAAGTCAATGAAAAAAGAATACTCCAGTAGGGCAAAGACAAGTCCGCAATGGAAGAAAGAAACGGCCCTTCGAAGCGTGACAAACAAATGCTGTAAATGAGATGGCCCAGAATGCCGATCAATGATTGCTTTCAAGCCAGAGGCGAGGGACAACAACCAGTGCCCGGGGATGATGTTGATGCTGGACCAGCTTATTCACCCGATGATCAAAAGAGATTCTGCTCAGAAAGAAGGAAAGAGAGCGCTTTACCCATTATCTAATCGAGCTGCCTAACCGCGGCGTCTAGCCGAGCTTGAAACAATAAAAACTTTTCTTTATCTAACCGCGGGAAAGTCTGTCTCTAACCAAGGGCGAGCGGCTCTAATCTCAATGGACGGACCCCTCTTCTCTTGAGCCTTGCTTCATTATTTCCATTTCTGTTAGAGGAATAGGTACGCTTGTAAAAGAGATATGATACCATTGGGTTCGGGACTTGTTCCTATCAGGATTGTTCCCAAGAACTCGTATTTTTAAGATGCTTATTTCCGGAATCTGAGAATGTAGTCACGACTGAAGCAGAAGGTGGAGTTTTTGGATGCTCAATCGGGGCCAGAGGTGAAATTACAGTTATTGGATTCGATCCAGTGGCCAAGAGAAGAGGGCGAACCTAGCATAAGCATTTTTTCTAGGAAAGGGGAATTATAAGCAGCAGTGGCTACTAGCGGAAGAGGATGCGGTAAGGCCTATAATGAAACTCATTGGCTGCTTGTCCTAATAAATTAAATCGGTTATTAACGTCTTATAAGTAGGTTAGGATTGATCTTAGGCGCAGTCCCAATGGTAAGATCAGTCCCAAGACTTCAGAGCGTGTGAGACAATTCATTTATTATAGAACGAGATTTTCTTTTATGGGCTGGCCCTAGTGTGTAATGGACTATATTCCTCGATCTAGGTGTATCACCTCCACCTACTGGCATGGATTAATGAGCTATAGGCCCTCTTCTGCTCTTATCGAAGAATCGAAAATTTGCTTTTGTCTTTTTTTCATCAAGCTGGAATGGCAAAGTTGCTGTCTGCTCTCCTTTCTCCCCTCTGACCCCTATTCTAGGCTGTTGGTCTGTCGATACCTAGTGGAAAAGAAGAATGAACAATGGCAAGAAAAGCACTATGCTGGGTCAGACACAAACCATATGGGTGTCACAAATAAGAACAACGTACCTCAGGCAAGGACGAAACGCCAACGGGCTCGGGCGACGGATCAATAGTCGACTCCGAGTGGGTAGCCGTGGAGTCACTAGCCTGTCAAGAACAGGAAGAGGCAAATCTCCATCTTCGCAGCAAGAGTATGTCTGAGGAACAGGAGGTGGAACAAGCTCAGAGGGAGGTGTGCCACAACACAATAAAAAGGATTTTCAGGAAAAGTAACCATTTAGAAAAAGGACTGAGCAGGCTCGGAAGTGGGCTGAGAGGAAGTCAAAGAGTGGAAGGGAAGATCCTCCATGAAAATAACATGGCTATAGACTCTGAGGTGACAAGCATTGACTAGAAGGGGGGTCATAGCAACGAGAACCCGTGTGATTATCAGCTTCATAAAGCCAACTCTCGAAATAAAAAAGCTATTTCCGAGGCGCGCTCATTTCAAGTAGAATAGAACAAGTACTCCCAAAGACCTTGAGGCAAGAATGGTTAGGGGGAGTCCGAGAGGATAGGGGGTCCAGAGAAATGCCAGAAAGAACGGAGAAAGACGGTGAATCAGATAGACGAAGGTTAGGACGACCTCTGCCCAGAACTCTCGAGGAATAGAGGCAGAAAGCGCATGAGCTTGAGCTGTCTCAAAAATTGTGCAATGCTTTCTTTCGCTCAGCTACTTCGTTATGTTTTAAAGTATGCGGGCAATAATTCCGATGAAGAATGCGTCGAGAAGAGACACAAGACTCTGGAAAGAAGAGGAGGTGTACTCTCCCCCCCTGGAGAAGTGGATCACTTTGATCTTGGCAAAAAATGCTTTTTCTACTCAGGCAGATTATATCTCAGATCGCTTTTTCATAAAGTAAATAAGGGTCTATCTAGTCGATGAAGGTCAGGCGCCACCCTTTGACAACAAGGGGAACTCCAGTTGTAAATCTCATAATGGGTCCTTGGTGCATAGTCTCTCTATCTCGTCAGGTTAACAGATGACCACGTCTTTAGATAGCGATGTTTCACTCCATCGATAGAAGAGGAGTATTTAGAGTTGGTTCACAGATCTTGTCTATATCGCACTAGCTGCTCCCCTGAGCAGATTAGTGTGCCATAAACGAAAAGCAAGCTGCTTAGAAGACCAATCGAAAGGTGACATAACGTAAGTGCAGTGATGGCTCCTAACACAACGAAAAGGTTTTATGGATGGTACCGGGCGAGAATCGACTTGATTCAACAAGCATGTATGGATGGATACCGGATTGTGATCCAAGATGGGTCTTTCAGAGAAGCCTAAAACGAAAGGGGAGCGTTGAATGGATACAATAGTTGGTCCATAAATCACGGAGAATAATCCGTGTCTTGTGAAGGTTTCATTCAGTCATGTCCATATTAGAGACAGATCTAAGGGTTACATATAAGAAAGTTGGTTTTGGGGCTTTGTCGGGTAGCCTTCCGTATCGAATACGAAATTCAGTAGTTTATATATCTATATATACCGGGGTGCCCATTCAAGGATAAGCCCCTATTAGCACTAACAGATGTTCCACCAAATAGATGCGGATCGCTCCCGTTGAGCGATTTAGATATGGTATCAGGTCTCACCCGTTAACATCGATCAGTGGAAGATCTCCCCGTGGATTGATCTGTTCCTGAGATCTGGTATCTACCGACCAATGCTTGACTTAAGATACTTAAGAGAAGCTTGCCTACCTCTTTTCTTGCTCTAGAGCCTTCAAACTAAGAGAAAGCACTGCCTACGAAGCACACCAATGGAATGGCTGAACTCTCAACGGCCAGAGGAAAGACTCCAACTCCCACAATAGGACTAGGGGGAAGAGCACTATCCAATTTTCCTATAATGTAAATAGTTGGCAAAGCACTTTCTGGTCTAGCAATTGCAATTGTAAAGGCTGGAACATAACTCCCAGAAACTACAACAGACCCCAAAACCTTAAAGGAACAGGAAGAGCTTACCTTAAAACGTCTACTGGCTCGACTGGCATGACATTGAAATAAGGGGCTTAGCTTAGAACTCCAATTGGGTTTGCTCGCTCACTCGATGCGCTTACTACTAGAGCTAGATGGGTTTAGCTTTTCTTCTGCAAGAGGATCAATGGGAAATGAACTGGCTTAAAATCTCAAATAAAATAGCTTAGGTCCTTTACCTTTGACCTATCCCTCTTATCCATAGCTTGCTTGAAAGACTACTTCTTTTGCTAAAGAACTAGCTTGCCCATTGGCTGGGAGATTATCTAGCTATTTAGACTAAGGGGAGAGCTGGTCTTTCTGTTAGAAACGGTAAACATAGTAGACACCTTTTCCACGTTAGGAATTTTTGAGGAGTAGTACCGATAGTCTTAGTACGAGTTGGACCTTTCTTATTCTTAGTCCTCTTTCTTATGACTCTTATACAAGCTAGCTCTCTTATGCGCCTGCCTCGGATTACTGGTAATGTTCTTTAGGCCCTTCTTACTTAGTCAGATCAAGGGAAGGAATGAGAAGAATAGCCTTTGCCAACTCACTCTTATCCTATTAGTAGAACTGCTAGTCTTCTAAGTCTGTTAGTTATTTAGTTATTATGCTAGGTAAAAAGGGGAGCTTAATAAAGACCTGTTTTTAACAACTGTTAGCATGTTAGCTCGCTAGTAGTACTGATAGAATAGATTAGGGACTTCTTAAACACATATTAGGAAACTCTAAAGTGGGAAGAGCCTCTAAGAAAGAGAACTCCCATTCGATGCCAGAACCAGATGGCCTTATGCAATTGGATAGACTGGAAGATATTCTCCTTTTACAAGAGATGCTTGCACTTCAACTAATTCCCCAGCTGCCCTAACCTTTTCTGTCTGATGACTTGCTAAGAAACGAAACTTGAGCCCTAGCTGCCTTTTACCTAGCGCCTCGCTGATACTGCTTTGAGAGACCTTTATATGATGGGGCTTAATCGAGACTGCTAAAAACTAACTTGACTTGCCCCAGCTTGACGACTTGCTTACTAAGCCCTAGCTTACTAAAAATAAAATGGATTTCAATTGCCTTGTCTGGGAAAATTATTACAGCTTGAAAGGCTTGAAAAAAAAAGAAATTGCCCTAAACTAAGTCTCGTCAACGGCTGACCTACCAAGAAAGAAAGAACACTTCCGGTTCAGGGCTTACTTCATACTCGCTTATAAAAGGGCGCTTACTAAACTAAAGGGAATTTCAAAAATGGGACTAAAAATCTTTATATTATCCCGGAACTGTCACTGGCTTTGGGTCGCCTCCACTAGAGAACTCAAAATTATGGCCTGCAGGAGAAAGAAGCTCGACTGGACCTCTTTCTTCATTTTGCCCACTAAAAAAGAGGAAACCGCAAACACTGACATTGCCACAAGCGGGAAGTACTTAAGAAGAAGACTCAAGAGATCCACTCTCTTAGAAGAGCTTAGGAATAATAATAAAAAGTATAAGAAGCTAGCTGATCTAAAAGTGCTCTTAGCAATCGATCCTTAGTAATCGCTAAATAGGGGCCCCTAGTTGTTCACATAGATTTTTGCAGGCTAGAAATCCCCTTAGTAGATACTAAGCAAATGAAATTCCCAGATTACTAGATAATGTAAATGTCTTCCCTTACTCTAAGATCTTTTCTTAAGCTATCGAATAAGCCAATATCTTCTACAGGACTAAACTAAATCAATTCTAAATTACCCTACGACTGCTGGCTTTCACTGATGTACTTGAAGAGGATTCTCAAAGGCTTTCTTCTTTACTGGCTGTAACGTAACAAGCGAAGCACTTACACTCGCTCGATTCCTTCATTTAGAACTTAAACTGGCTCTAGAGGAGTAGGACTTGAACCCTCAATGGCTGGACCGACAGCAAAGGAACCTGGTCACTCGCTCGAACCCAGATTCCATTGAGTACTTCACTTCCTCTCTCCCTTACACCCTGACACTAAAGGGCTGTAACGTACTCATACCTTCAAAAGGCGGAAAAGAAAGCAGAAGGAATGGATAGGTACCTAGGTTCTTCGGATAGATAGCGACTAAAGTGCCTTGAGTCAGCGCGGGTTACGTCTAGCTTCCAAGCATGGGATATCCAGGAGACGATGACATAGAATTTTCTTTCAACATGGGCGGCTCTAGGGCACTCCGACCAAACTAGATCCCAGCCCGACTTTCTTCTTGTCCATCTGAACCCACTTTAGTATCCACTCGGGCATGAACACCACCTACCTTGCCTTTTTTCTCTCACTAGTGTTTCCGCCTATACACCTACTTCAACGTGCGTAGGCCTCTTCTCCTATGCCGTAGCGGAGTAGCTTTGTCCGTCATTTAGCATCAGTGCGTTCTGAAGCGGCTGCAGCATCTGTTGTCACTTTCACCACCTATACCACTGTCCAAACCTTTGCTTCTTAAGCTGCTAGCTCGATATTATGGTCTGGCTTTCGGGGGTTAGATTTGATTTTCAATCTATAGGGGATGTGGGCTCTAATACCCTTATATCGAAAGATTATATTTGCTATTTGAGTGTTCTAATTTCGGACCTTGATTCAACCAAGACTTTGACTATATTACTAGATCGATAGCCAAAACTACTCGAAAAAAAGGATAGGAGATTCTCCTCTTCATTCGTGGAGTGTTCCCCTCGTTGGTTATTTGAATGTTAGGATTGGCCACCTGGGATAGAAGGAGTTGTTAGGGAAGCTGGGCCGGTGAGAGAGGCATCTAATTACGCTTCGCCGAGTAGAATTCGCCGAGCAGAAGCAGGAATCTTGTCCTTTCTGCTTTAGACATTAGGTGCAAACCTACAAGTGTTCTTGCCTTTCCCTTTACGTACCCTATATTAGTCAAAGAGAGTTTATTCCCGAAGGGGGATGGAAAAAGATAGCAACTCATACTACCTAATATTCCGCTCTAGGCCTAGTGCTACTCGCAGTAGATTCAACCATCCGCCCAGATCGGAAAGAGATAGCTCTAAGAGCAGCTTTCCCCGTTCTGACCGGTGCATCCAGAGCTCCCCTCTAATCTTTTTTGAGTTAGCCGTAGGTAGGACAGATTCCCACTCTTTTGACCTGCCTTACCCGCCTTTATTGAGAAAGCAGTTCTTCCTTATGAAGGTGGGACTGTAAAAGCACCGGTTGAAGTACCAACTCCAACTACTGCTTTTTCTACTGCAGCTACGGCTGCTGATCGATCTAGTCTTTTGATCTAGTCTAATAGTTTTCCCGGTCGCCGGTAGAAGTCTAATGTACTATAGCCGAAAGGCATTAAGCGAATCACGGTTCCCGCTCTTAGCCGTTGGGAGTCCGATGGGCAGCCAAGCTTGATATCTTCGGTTCTCCTTCTCTCTCTTTATATGCCAATATGCCTGGTCCGAATGCCCCCTTACCATATATAAGGTTCGCTACGCTCCGTTCGTTTTTCCCCCGTAGCTTATTCGCCCGTCTTGCGTGCCTTAGGTGGTGTTCTTTTCACGTGCGATGATCCCTCATAGAGTTCTGCTGGAATCCGAATCTTAATCAACAAGAGTGAGTTCCCACTCCTAAACCCACTAGCCTTTTTGTAACTCCGACGGATTTATTCAGGGCTATCGATCGAAGCAGCTGCAGCTGATCGTCTAATAGTCTTCGATCTATTGATCGTGGCTCAGTTCCTGAACGTATCCTCCATAAAGACCTCGTGTCCGCAGCTTTGGGATAAGAAACAAGAGCCCACGTAGCTACCGATAAGGTATAAGCCCTCTTTTTGGATGAGCAGGCACTTGAGCCTGGAATTGAAGTACGAAGTAAACGAACCGCGCGTAAAGTGCAGATGTCCAATTCCATGGCTATAGGAACGGGCGGGCCGGGCAGAATGACCACCAAAGATCAGAACGGGCGGAAGAGCTCTCACTCGGCTTCACCCGTTGCTTGTTGGAGGTTTTTTTTCTTTCCTCGCCTTTCCTAGAGATCGAACACTTTACCAAAGAGTGAAATGAAAGAACGTCTTCACAGGACTCCGTGCTTTGACCTTCCTTTTTGGTTTGACCTTTTCAACGAATCGGCTACCTTTGACACGTGGTTGGCTACACCAATTGAAGCTGGTGGGTTCGCCTTTGACCTGTGACACATTGGTGAAATGATCTGAAGGCAATGAACGCTGATGGTTCGGCTGCAGAGCTTCCAGAAAGAACTGCTTTTTGTCTTTCCCAGAGAGAGTCTCAGATTTAATCTTTATAAGCAGATTGAGAACGAGAATGAATATGACTAGCCCGTGCCAGAGTGAAGTTCTTTCGCATGAATGTGACAAGCATTATCTTCAAACCCAAAAATCATTGAATGAAAGGACTGCTCTTGAGTTCAGTTCATCTGTCCCCTGTTGGTAGGAAATCCGTCGGACTGACCGGGGACATCTCCACTTCTAGGAAATCGGGCATGAAAGAGGCCAAAGCAAAAGAACTTGGGATGGGGACACCACCTTCTCGCAACTTCCAGCATCTCTCAATGGGGACAATCAGGAAGGCGCATCACCTCTTTGAGTTGGAATAAATGCAAGGTTGCTTGCTTACTCATGGGTCCAGACAAGCAAGGGTCGCCATTTTGGGGGATTTTAGATAAGGATCGGCGCTTTTGGAAAAGAACAAATGGCACGAATGAGAAAGCAGCCAGCTGAGCTGGAAGACCAGGAAAGGCAGCACGCTTGGAGCCATATGAATGGGGTATTACTTAGGACGGACCTGAGACCATGACTTCGTCGGAATCGAGCGGGCAGCAAGAAGAAGAATCAACCTATAAAACATCTGTTCCCATGTAGTCGGTATTCTAGAAGCAAAGCTTCCCGGCCGCCTGCCTCCTTGTGTGGAAATGCTTTTCATGATCTCCAGCTCTTTCCCACCAGCTCGTTCTTTACTAGGCATCTAGGCGAACCCGCCGGGTTAACTCCCCGTAAAGAAAGCTTATTAGGTCAAAACTAGAGGAGTGCTTACTAATAGCGAAAGGTTAACATCTCTCCGCCCTTTTTAGTAGTAGCGAACATCAGGTAACTTCGTGCTGTAAAACGACAGGTTGGTAATGAAAGGCAATGTACTAAGAAAGCGCAACTCTATTAGCCCTTTATCTGGAAAAAGCTGGAAGAAGGGCGAGAAAGAAAGGTTGCCTACTACATCTAGGGACAGGACTGATCCCGAAAGAGAGGTCTTTCTTTCTGGTTATGAAATCGCTTAGATTGAAAAGCAAGTCGATGATGCCATAAGTCAAACGGGCGGGTGAGGCGAGAGTCCTTCACTGCACTCACTGGAGAGAAGGGATCATCTCCAATCTAGTTGTAAGGTCTTATCCCCTTATTAGTAGCCGAAGTGTAGGCCGGCTAATTAAGAAAAAAACTTTCACATATGCATCGGAAGACTATAACATGTTTAATAAGCGTTAGTCGACCTCCGGAGGACAACAATTGGATTTTCCAACCTGAGATTCTCTTTTTCATTTTATCCAGTAGAGGAAGGCAATGTTCTCTCTTTATTCTCTTGAGGGACAAGGGAACATTCAGGTACTTGATAGGAAAACTACCATTTTTGATTCCTCTTCAATGATCTGGAATTTCTGCGAGAAGCTCTGTTCGAGAGGAAGCACTGGCTCTTATCGAAATTTACCTTTTGGCCATTACAACATTACAATCAGCTTCTTACTTGTTTCCAGAAAGATTTGCAGCTTCTTAAGATTCCGTTTATGGCCATTATATATATAATATTATAACATCGTTCGCAAAGATAAAGTGGGAGAGTGCTGGGCACGATCTCGAACCATGGTAAGGTGTTATTATTTTCAATGATACCAACTCCTGTAGGCCCCGGCTTAGCACTTCTTCAGCTAAAATCAACAGGCTAGGTTTGGAACCCTTGTCGCAGCCCTCGAGAGGGAAGTACCCATGTGGCACACCATCCACAAGCACTCCAAAGTGTTCATTACATAAACATCCATGTATCAAATTCCGCCATTTATCACAAAAGCCGAATTTTCTCATTACTCCCAAAAAGCCCATTCGATCCAAAAAGATGCTTTTGCCATATCCTGAGTTTCTTTTGACCCCCCCTCCCTCCTATTAAGCCTTTCGGTTTAAATCCCCTATCACTTAAAGCCACCTCGTGAGCCAAGGAGATCTTCTCTACATTAGTCCTTTAACAAAAGCCCCTTGTTCCTTAAAAAAAAATGATAGGGAGAATCCAACTAATTCTTCGAGCTAGAGAGCTTTTTTTAGAAAAAGTGACACTTCTTCAAATATCCCATAAATAAAGGTAGGTCGGAATTGGTGAAAATGTGAAGGACTTTCGACTTTCGGAATAAGGGCAATGCTATTTTCATTCAAACTTAGGGCTTAACAGCGCCTTCAGCAAAGAAATTGTGAACCGCCCTGACCAGGTCGTCTTCAATAATCTTCCAACAGTGAGAATCAAAAAGAAGAACTGGGAATCCATCAATTTAAAGGATAGGGGAGGCACAGCCCCCAACCAAGGGAGTGGTTACGTCCAATATGTCCTCCCTTATTCCCGACATGTTATGGTGCCCCGGGGCCGGAATGCGGTAGGGTCTTCAAGCCCCACGCTCGATTCTCGAGATTCATGGGCCGTCTCGCGAAGATCTTCGATCCGTAACTTCGCTCTTCGATCCTTCGCTATCGCAAGAATATAGCGATCGAAGACGCTCAGCTGCTTCGCGTATTACGAAAGCAATATTGCCCGAAGGGGGGGCATGCTGCAAGAGCGTAGGTGAGTGATAAGCGTAGGAGGCGTGCCCGAAGGGCAGCGGCTGCAGTGTGGTTCCAGGTGCCGTCGCGTCATTGAGATCTGCAGGGTGGCGGGGACTTCGACTGCCTTGTATCAGGTGAAGAGAAGGGGGTGGTAGGCTTAGTAGGGCTCGAACCTACAATATAACCGTTATGAGCGGTACGTTTCAACCAATTAAACTATAAGCCCCTACGGATCTCTACATGCAACTCGCTCACTTCGGGAAGAGCGGGCGGAAAGAGGAGGCCTTTGCTCTATCTGCTTCTTCCTCTTCCCAGGAATGAACAATTAAAAAAAAAAGGATCTTATTTATATCTTTTTTTTTTTTTATTGTTTATAGATAGATATAGAATATTATATATCTATTATTATTATTCTAATTAGAATAATATAATTAAGTTAAGCAAGCGGCCCTTTCGCGACTCAAACTGCCGGTACGCTTTCCGGCTCGCAACGGCTCAAACGGGCGGGGGCTCTCTATTTGCTTGCAAAGCCGGCTCTTCGCCTTTAGTTAGAAGTAGAAGTAGAGGGCGCCGTTTGCCCTTCAGAAAAAGTACATAAGGGGTGATAAAGAAAAACTTGGTTACGGGAACCGAAGGTCAGGCCGACTACTTTAGTATAGCTACACCTAAAAAAGTGTCTTCCTACCCCTTCCCCTTTCTGTCAATGTTGCCAATTCCCAGAAGACTAATGTACCCTCGTGTATACAGTTGTCCAACGACTTTCTTCCTCCGACTTCCGGCTTCCCCACTTCCGCATCTGTCGTATTCGGGAGAGCTTGCTTCGTGGCGGAGCATTTAGCAATGCCAGCAGCCCGGTGAGGGCTGGCTGTCTGGGGACAGGTTAAGGCAGGGCCTGCTGGGCTTGCTTCTCATGAGATTGGGTTAGGGAATCGGAAAGGGGCTCATAAACCGGGCGGGCGGGCTTTTGGGCACACGGAAAAGGGGAAGTGGATGAAGGGTGCTTCTCAGCTAGAGTTGGGGGTGGGGTCGCTATAGTGGCTAGGGTGAGTCTTCCTACACGGCTGGACGCCCGGCTCTAGATGAAGCTGCGGGGGTTACCACCACATCCTCTCCCGATTCGAACGACGAGTAGACTTCTTGCAGCTCAGCTCGTCTGACTACGAGCCTAATCTATGGTAGAGCTGAGCTGGGCTTTTTTCGTTTCTATAGACTCCTAACGCGCTACTTGCCTCTTTACTCTTCCCTTAACTATCGGACTCTACTTGCTTGCAGCCCCTCACTGACACAACCCCCTTATACTGACCTGACGACTGGCCTACAGAACTCAAAGTTTCTTGCGCAGGGTGGGCCTATAGGGTGGGGGCCCCAGAGTCACCACAGGCCAGTTTGTTTGGCATAACTGGACCTAGTCTATAACTGAAAAGATTCTCCCCGTCATACCTATTGTTTCTTTCTTTCCAGCCTCCCATCCGTCTGTCTTCATCCAGCTGCATCAGACTACACAGCCTGAAGCTCATTTCTTCAGAATCTGCTAGCTGCTTCAAAAGGCTAGCGCGCCTTAACAGCCGTAGCGCGCTAGCGCGCGTACTCCCTCCCACTTCCCTCTGAGTCAGATTTTTTCCGGAATTGTTGTAAAGTGAAAATGGAGAACTTCTTGGAACTATTTGAACACGACGTTTCCTGGGGAGTCGGCATCCATTATGTGGAAGTTGGGTAACATCGTGGATGTACATCATTTTCGATGGATCTCCTACTCCTTCACTTCGCTTACACTCAGCAAAGGTATAACCTTCTCTCCAGCTCAAGATCACTGCTTTCTTTTTCCTGAAAAAAGTAGATCCTTTCACTTTCATTACAACCGACTTCATCCCCAGATTTATGGCCGATCGCCCGACATGTTCTGCAGTTGCTTCAGCAGCATACCGATAAAGACGAGACCACCCTTTGAATTCCCCCAAACAACCTGCGGAGGCCCCAGTGTTTTTTTCCCCCGTCACGGTAACAAAGGTCTTATTGTGGATCGGTGGTAAATGGACAAAATATTTTCTTTTCCGCTTCCGCTCCAATTGCTCATCTTCTTCCGAGATGCTCTGTACGAAGTTCATGGTCCTGCCCGCAAAAACTTGTTGCTCTACGCGCTCGGCCGTCGTTTTTTCCTAGGGCATCGTATTCTCAGTGTTGAGAAATTGCTCTTCGTAGCGCTCTCACTCATCCTTCCACCATTCATCCCATTTTGCTTTTCCTCGTTCCTTGACTGAGCGTAGCGGGCTCCGCGCCCTGCCTTCTAATGAAAAGACCTCTTTTTTATGGATTCCTCTCTTGGCTGAACAGAAGGTTAGATGAGATGGCTTCTTTGTTCTGTTATAAACTCATCTACTGCTCATTCTGTTCTCAAATGATTGAAAAAGAATGTATTCAACAGCTCTTGGCCGAGCTCGCACTGTCTAAGTGCTAGCCCAACCCTTTTCAAAATTCCCATCAAGCCAAAAAATGAATGAGATAATCCGTGGAGTCTCTAATCATCACGCTTAGTCATCGAGTCATAACGCTTCTCTCTTTTCGTCACCCTAGCTCTTTCTTCTTGAGATCTGTAGATTCGTAGAACAGAAGAAGAGTACGCGCGCTAGCGCGCTACAACTAAACTAGCAGCAAGCGTAGAAAACTCCAGTGCGCTCCTGCGCCCCTAACTGTAAGGGGGCCTGACTACACGTAATGAAACTGAAGTTCGGAACGGAACTATAAAGAATGAAACCTGTAGCACTTCGGCCCCCCGGGCCTACGTTTGCTCTTGGCGCCTTGACTACATGGCACTATAAAAAGTAAAGGTAAAGAGAAAGCGCTTATTTAGCTGCTTCTCTTCTTTATTCGCCCTTCTTTGATTTGAGTTCCGTGTTCCGTCATGTCATGGTTCGTAAGGTCTTCCACTTTATGTGTTAAGCATATGAGCATCTCTCTTGCTGTGAATTCCTCCGTTGCTGTTTGTTCTCTTCCCTTGGTGTGTTCTTATCGTCATTAGATGGAAGGAAGTTCCTTGTCGAGTAATACATTATCCAATAAGGTTTACCGGCTTTCGTGAAAGCACTACTGGGAGTTCTCTGCATCGACTTTCAAACCTAGACTCTGAACTAATAATAGGGGGGAAGAAAGAGAATTATATACGTTCTTTCTTTTGTCGATTTTTGGTGAGTGGTCTAGGGATCGTAGCTCTTTGACGCTCATCTCTATGCAATTTTAATAAAAGCTCTTTTCTTTCCACCCACTACCCCCTCTGTTGGATCTTGCAACTTTCTATACACATATAGTAGCAAAATCAATAAAGACAAGAGCAGCTGCCTGCGTTTGCTCCGGAGCTTGCATCCTGGCTCGCTAGCTTGCTTGATCAGAACGGACTGACTTCCCGGCAAAGCAAAGGAGAAAGAGTGATTCTTTACGTTGCAAGCAAACAAGCAACGGCACACACAGAAGTGAATCAAATAGCTGACTGACTTCCACACAGGAAGGAGTGACTGAACGACGGTGTTTTGCAACTTTTCAATAAAATTCAATCAAAAAACAAGGGAAGATGCTACTTTTTCCTTCTTTTTAACTTCCCTAAAAGTAGCATTTCAATGGAGGAAGATGAAACCTTTTTTAACCAAAAACTGGATAATTAGTCAACTTGTCAATCTTGATTCAATCAAGGAAAGCACTTCTTCGCTTGCCTTGGCTTTGGGTGAGTGAGTTCCCGCTGCATCCCACTTTTGTTTTGAATAGCGCTTTGCCGCTTTCTCTCCCTTATGGTGCTGGTTTGGATCAAAAGAATATACTGCTGAACCTATTGACTGACTACTTTATGCAACTACTCGCTATAAAGCCTTAAAGCTAGCTCTCACTAACAAAGCCAGTGAAATCTCTATTAGCCCATAGGGTAGACTCTCAACCATTACTTGCCCTTTACTAGGTTGTCTTAAACTTGTCTTATTGCTGCTTTGTCTTAGTGCTTTACTTGCCTTCTTAATTGTCTCTTAATAACAAAAAAGTAAAGAAGAAGCTGCTAGTACCAGCAATTCTTCAATGTTTATATCAGTTAGAATGCAAGTATCCGCAGTTTCAATGGTAGAATGTCAGTGAAATGCCATAAGGGTAAATACCGGTCTTAGCAGTTTGAAATGCTTAACATCAGCTAGTTGCTCGAGTGCCAATATAAGAAGTTCTTCAATGAGCTTTAGCTCGAATACCAACATCAGCTCTCTTGCAGACCCTGCTTGCAAATAGAGATAAAACTTATTAGTTAGAGCTAGCAGCAGAGGCTAGAGCAGCATATGATCCATCAGTGGCAGAGCCAGATGCATTCCTATGGTTTACCCTGAACAAGTAGTTTCAGCAACAGTAGACCCAGCATTTAGAGAGCGATACCACCCTGCAAAGGCATGGGGAAAGCTATAGGTATCAGCAGAAAGGCAAGCAAAGGCGTAGGTAGCATATCTACCAGCATCACTATCGGTCAACTTCAAGTGCTTAATTAACTGCTCCATCAACAGAAACGACTGAAGCGGCTGCAGGAAGGTATGCTGCTTACTTAGATGCTACTGGTGGATCATATGTTCCCACCTATGTCTCTAGTGATGCTTCAACCTTCGTTTCTGCTGCTCCTGCTGGGTATAGAACTTAGAAGGGTACTGATCCTGGATCTACTACTGGCCCTGCTCGCTTTGTTTATGCTCCTGTGGGGACTGGCTTTCGAACTGACTCGACATCTGCTGAATCAATTCCTCCCCGGGTGAATCCGGATACCAAGCAAGTATATCCCTGACTAATGGGAAGACCCCCTCTATGATCCGGAGAACCGGCACACTGACCCTATCTCAATCACCGCCCGCGTTATCAATGGAATGATTAGCTAACCCTTCAAGGTCTGTGAAGTCTTTCTCCCCGGCTCTTCAATCCTAGTATACGAAAGATCATGCCCATTCATTCCCGAGGTAGTCCTCTACCAAGCAAGAGGAATCTCTTTCTCTTAGCCTATCACCGACGGACTAAATATGCGACCACCGCTCTCTCGTACCGAAAATACAAAAAGAACTTACTTTACTGCCGAGTGCCTACAACGGGAGTATTAGACTCCAAAGCTTGAAAGAGCTTGACGGATAGATTGATTGGATTCCGGATCTCCCAAGAGCTGAAGCGCCCAAGCAAGAAAGGAAAGATTCTCTAAGCCAATTGCTTTATACATCCTATCCTGTTCTGCGACTTCCCAAGAAACCGACATCTGTCTTTTCCGGAAAACAGAGGGGATTTATTCCCTAAGCCTTAAAAAACGGGGCTAAACTGACGAACCTACCTCTTTCTACGAGCGCTGGAACTTGAGTACCGAAACTTAACTACTGGTTTTTCTTCGAGTGCCGGCTCTCTTAGGTGACGCCTACCCGCTACCTGCAATATTCTTTAATGCTATCCCTCCTGCCCCAGTACCGTTACTGGCTCTCTTCGGTTCCTTCTCTGGTTCGGGTGCAGGTTCAACTCCACTGAAACCTTAACTTACAGCTGTTCCTTCCTTCACTTACAGGTTTACCTAGAAGTCAAAGTCATGATCCCGTCCCTTCAACTATCAGTCCATTGACTAAGAAGGGGGCCTGGCACAAAAACTTCACGGAAAGGAAAAGTCAACCTTCCCTTAAGCCGAAAGCGGCTAGAGCAACATCGACTGAGTACCAGTACTGCCTTGCCCAAAGCTACCAAAGAAACTGGAACCCTTGAAAGAGAGACGTAGGCCCGAAAGCAAGAGAAAGAAGGTTTCGTTTACCACTGGAACTGGAGTAGCGGAACTAGCACGACGAACAATGCTCGGCACCATTTTAGATACGGTACGGCAAGTGAGCCCCTCTCATTCTCTATAAGCCCTATAGTTGCCCTGTATAAGCATTCGTAGCTCAATACCCTTTCCCCCATCAACTAGGGCTTCTCACGCTAATGAAAGCCCTTACAGAACAACTACTGCGAGAGCGTTTCCTTCCTCCCGGAGCAGAACAATTTCCTGCTATCCTATCAACCGATAAGTCAGTAATAGTCGGAGCTTTGGGCACCGGGCACACAGCAAGAAGTAGCTCCGTCAACACAGCTCTAGGCGCACGCAATCAGCTCAGGAAGAGCACAACTCTAACTAGCGAAGCGAGGCGATCAGCTCAATTGAAAGAGAGGGCGCGGTGGGCATCAAATTCTTCGATTTCATTTCTTGTGCAAAGGTAGCTTGTAAAAAAGCAGTTGGATAGCGGGCAACCTCTTAAGTTTAAGACTTCCTGTACTTGTAGTAGAATAAGGAAGAGCCGCTTGCCTTCTTCTTTGCTCTCACTGGAATAGGAAGTGAAGGCAGTGAACGATCGCGCAAGGAGATTCAAACCTAGCTCCGAGTGAGCAAGCCGATTACTGATATTAAAATACCTTTCCTTCTTGCTTTTAGGAATGATTAAACATGTCTTTCATTGCCTGGTAGTTTTTTAAGGTTTCCCAGCTGCTTCTTCTTGATTCTCACCTGACCAACCTTTCCCTTTTTTACCTGGAAGTGGGAATAGCATCTCCCTCTTTCGGGAGTGAAGTATGTAAGCCCTTTTTCCATTCGGTCGCCATTTGTTGATGTCTTTGAAAGCCCTTCTTTTTCGACTAAAGAAAGAAGTCACTCTGTAGACTCAAATAAAAAGGGGAATCGTTTTGAAAACTAATTAGGAAAACTCTCGTTCAAAGGCTTAAGAGAGGCCTAAAAGGCTAAAAAACGAGGAAGTAGATATCTCGTAGAGGTATGTTGATTCGCTCAAGCCCATTCCTCCTGTCTTAAACGTTAGAACTCCTTGCCTCATTGGTGAAATCACCCTAAATAAAGGACAGACTCACCCTTTGAGGCACTGTTCTGGTTCTACACCTTACCTACACTTTGACGTCCTTGCTGCCTTTAATAAGACCCCCCCTTCCTTGTATATATGGTTGGCAACCCAGATTAACTAAACACTCTTTTTTGGAAAAAGGCATAGCCTAACAAAACAAACCACCCCTTCAAAAAGGCCTTGTCATGAGCTGGACTCGAACCCTCTGGAATTAAAAAGAAAATCCAGCGAACTCCCGTTATTCTAATCGTGACTTTTGGTAACCCGGTTCCTTGCACTATTTGCTCTATCTGAGTACATCCGGGGGGGCGATCTATTGCAAGCCCCAGTCAGCCCTAGTCTGCCTGTTTTCACTACCGACACGAAGACAAATTCTGGTGGCTAGTTATTTCGTCTGAAGGCCATACGAAGTTCGTGTAAGGCCTTTGCAGCTTCACTTCGATATTATTTCTCGTAACACTTTGCCAATTTTATCTCCAAATCTCGTAGGACGCCTTTGACTATTCGTATACGTTTTTCATATTTTCCCAGTTCTTCGTTAAGCTGTAGCTGTGATAAAAGTGAAAGCGGGTTGGGGTTAGGCCCCGGCTCCAGGGGCGGGTAATTAAGATCGATAGGTGGTGGTCCATGAGGAACCATCCCCTCCGGCTCCGGTGGTAGGCAATCCAGAGGCGGAAGAAGGGATTCTAAAGGAAAGAGGAATACGGTAAGGACGGGAATTGCGCATTCATTAACGGAAAGTAAACGTAGGGAAATCAAAGAATTTTGATTCGAATACTTAAGTTAGGTCAGGAGACGAAGGGTCTACTTAAGCTCCAAAATCTGGTTTTTCCTCAATAGCGTAGGCAGGAAGGCTAGCTTTGCCCTATTCGCTGCGCTTCGCTTGCTGCTTGTTCGGACAGGAAGGACTGGAAAGACAGACTCGATCCTTTCAGTCTCGAGGGATGGCTATTCCTGTTCTGACTGGCCTAATGGACAGGGACTCAAACTCAAGGACCTGTTCTAAGGCTGGGAATTGAGCTCTTCAATGGCGTCCCTATGGCAGTTTTGAAGGTTCCTTTCCCCAGACCCCTATCCTAAGGGGGGAGGAGCTGTAGAGAAGACAACCGCCTTCGCCCCGGAGGGGAGCTATCTAAAGAGCATCAATAGTGAGTTCTCTACTATATAAAATAAAGAAAGAGCTATAAAGAAGATAGAAAGGTCTTTTAAGAAGCCTTAAGGATAAAGAAAAAGAGAAATAATAGGAGTCTAATAAGGATAGCTACCATAAGAACCGATAGAAGAGTTCCGACCAACAAGAGAAGAGATACAGTAACGAAGGAAAGCTACAGACTAGCTGTTTGTTAAGCGATCTCGATCTCGCTTCCGCTCCGGGCAGTGAAGAGAGAATCCGTTTCCGTCTTCTCTCTTGCTTTCGTTCCTCTATCCGTGGTAAGAGTGAATCCCTTTCGGTATCCTCACTTGATCTAACCTAAGGCTTTACTTACTTGATCCAAATCAGACTTCGGACCCTTACAGTCTGGAATAACTTGACTTTCTCATTCCTCCCGTAGCCTCCCCTGTAATGTAAAGTGCTTTTTCTCCTCCACATCTGGCTTCGTTCCTTTACCTGCGATAAAGCGGCTTAACACTCCTCGATAAGGCTCATCCTCTTTCTTCTTCGAGAATGCCTGAATCGTGAGACTTGTAGGCTCTGGTGGTAGAAGGCTATACAATATGTGACCTTCTTCACCAGGATAAGACAGCGAGAGTAAGAAGCCTCTTTATTGCTATGCATCAATTCCTCAAGATCAAATGGTTTGGAAAAAGCTTTGAACGCCCTTCCTTCTGATCCCTTGCTTCACACTCCTTAAGAAACTGAAAGGCTAATCAGTAAGATGTGATAGCATTCAATCCGGGTAGACAACCTGAGAAGACTTACCAGAAAGAAGGGAGTCTTTGAATATCCTTTGTTTGTTAACCGAACCCCATCTTTCTCAGTTACATGCCGGTATTTGGCCTTTGTTTTGGCATAAAATACCCCTCAAGAGTAGGCCCGAACAGTACCCCCTTGTCCTTTCTTCAATGCATTCAACCAGCTTTTTTGGTGGATCCGCTCATTCGCATCACTCGTTAGTGCCCTCAGTGTTTTTTGGCTCGCTATGACGGTCCATTTTCCTACCTTCTACAAGAAGAACCCTAGATGCTGCTACCTATGCCTTTGGGGTTGGGCCGGCAGCTCGGGATGGGAATAGATATGCAGCTATAATACCGATAAATGCGAGAACTATGGATTGAAAGATTGTCATTATATTCTTTCCTAGTATAGATCCGGTATGCGAAACTATTTTGAAGAATGATCTTCAGAGATGTTCTGAGAAGTATTAAATTTGACTGGTTCACTCGGAGAAGGCTCTACAGTGGCTGGCTCGTCAGAAGTCTCAACTGTGGATGGCTCGTCTGATGTTTCAACTGTCTCAGACTCGTCTTGAGTCTTGTGACGAGTCTTTGACTTCTTCCAAAAAGGTGCCACCTCCTTACGCTGAAAGTTCACCAACCCGCGATCTATGAGTTCTAGTATAGATTGATATAATTCGAAGCAATTGTCAGTGGAATGCCCAACACATCCCATATGGAACTCACAATAGTTTGATTCTCCATTCATCGATGTTCGGGGCAAGGTAAACCCTTTGAACTTAATTGGATTAAGTAGCTGGGCTGCTACCAATCCAGGGAGAAGCTGTGAGAGCGGTACTGGAATCCGATACCGGTTCCGTTTCCGTTTTCTTTGGGATTTATTGAGCGCTGGGATGTCTGAAACCTGCGTGTTAGACTTTCCTGGTTCAATCACCAATGTTCTGTCAAACATATCGTCATTGAATTGCCCGACCTGCCCTATCTCTTCAAGGGGGGGAAGATTCATCTATCTCAACTTCTTTCTTACTAGTCCCATTCTTACCATCCTTCTGACCATTACTGCCAAATTGAGTACCGCCTTGCATCATACCACGATATCCATCTTTTGTGCCATCATTGAATCCGACGTAAGACCGAATTATGAATTTCTAAATTGGTTCATACCAGCTAAATATCATTAAATTAACATTGGATTTAATATAAGAATAAGACCGAACAAATTTACGTTTCGATAAGTATGTGTGACGAAGCATATTATTAATATAAAGAGCATTCAGTCTCATCATAGGATAGCTACAGTTATCACCGATGTATAACGTTGGTTTTTCTTTGTCTCTACCGTGGACTCTCAGTCTTTGTGCTCCTGCTATGAGCGGTTTTCGTCGCCTAGACGAATACATACAGCAGGAGAAGGGCATGGAGGAGTGCTTGTTCCTGTATGACAGTCATTCTCTTTCCAGGGATTTCCTAATGTGCCAACCCACTGATCTATCCCTCCAGCATATTGGCTGGAGAACGACATTTATTATACTCTAAAGGGGCACACATATGTATATGTACTTTATCCATCCCAAACGCCTACTCAAAACCCATGTTGGTAGGGGAACGGGAACAAGAAGTTGTTGCGGTGCCAGTAGGGAGAATCAAAGCCTAGAGTAGGATTGGCTCCAACCGGATGAGAATAGGCCCATCTCTGCTGCAGTTGCACGGCAAGGGAAGGGCAGTTCGGAAAAGGCAAGGTTCGTTCGGGTCCTTTCTCGGGCTTGTTTGTTCGTGTATCCCCTTTCTCGCCTTGTTGCTCCATAATGACCACTCGACTTCTATTCATAACGGATTTTGTGATTGGGGAGGAGTTTTTTTGACGATCGAAGGTTTGAATCCATCTCCAGAACGCTCGACTGCTTTGAAACGAGAAGGGCTGTTGTGATTCTACGGTTTAGAGCATTACCAAGATAGCTAGTTAGCTCCTAGTAGCTCTTAGTAGATAGCCGGGCTTTATACTTCCCAACGACAACTATTGATTCGTTCCCGGCCTTGAGAAATGAAGAAGGAGAGGTACCCACCGGAGAAGCAATAAAGCCTTCATTCGATCGACGATTAACCTTCATCAAAAAACAAATTCCACCTCCCGTTTCACCCTCGGTCGCCCATTCTGTTTCCCCCACGAGTTGTTGCGAAGAGGCCAGGCTTCTTCTATCACTTGATCCGACTTCAATAAAGGGAGGACTATAGGCGCAGAGGGTTCCGACTCGACCGTTTTCGTGTTGCTATAATTCACTTAAAGCGGATGAATGGATTCGCTTTCTCACCCGTTCCCGGAAATGAATTCCAGATTTGCCCTCCTGGGCAACCGGATAAAGCAACCAGATAGATGTATGTCTGAGCTAAACCAACCTCCCCTTGAGAGATAGATAGACTCCTTCACATGCTCTTTATGCTGATGATGTGTTTCTTTTTTGTCGTGGCGATTCTGCTTCCCTTCGTTGCTTTCCAACCGCCTATGAAACTACTTGATCTACCGACACTGGCTAGATAGATTCACTCATGTACTTTCGTTCTTGACTGGTGAACCCGCCGGTGAGCTACTATTGGTACCTATCAATTCCTACAAACCTACCCTCCCGCTTACTAAGCGTCCTCGCAACCGCTTTGTTACTGGTTTGCTACTTACTAGAATTGAGATACACTATTGGATTTTCCCTACGGAGCCTGCCCTTACTTGACGACTGGCTCACTATTCATATTCAATTGCTCCTGCCGAGCCTGCGATAAACCTGGTGAGCTACCTAAGACTCGCTCCATTGGAACTTCGTTGCCTGGGCCGATTATAGTGTTTATTATGATCATTTCATTGACTTCATGTACCCTCCCCCCCATAACAAGTTTTAAAATCTTCCCTAATGGACGTCCTATATAAAGCCTACCGCTTCCTAGTCCTCTTCTTCGGAAGAGACATACACCTTATATCCATCAAACAACGTGGACGGTTGTTCCCAAGGAGAGAAGTGTTAATAATAACACCCCTAGCATAATCTCGCATATATATAACCCAACTCCTTGCTGCAGAAATGGATTGCGCCTGATAAAGGCAATTAAATTGTTCAGTGATGATCCTTTCTTTTACGGGATTTATGATCTCATTGACTTCCTAATCAGTGGCTTCCTAAACTAAATAAAAAGATCAGAATTGGCTGACTAGCCCATTCATTACCTATGGAAAGCTCAGCTTTACTCGATCTTGACCGGAGACGAAAGCATTGGGATGGATACTGGCAATAAACATTGGGCCTCCTACTCCTACTTGCTAGCCCGGGACTCCTAAATAAACTATTTGGACTGGACGACTGGGGATGGCACGAGGAGGTCGGTAAGGCCCGGTAAGGACAAGGCTGGGCACTCCCTAGCTTGAGATGAGAGGTCGGACTCAACACGCTGGCTCAGGGGCTCAATATTCTAAGTAGTTCAGGCTGACAACTCTTGACTTGTCACTGTTTTAGAAAGGAAAGTATAGCGCTGGATATAGATGCGCCTTGGATATAGAATAGAGATCCGCTCCTCTCGGTACCGACCCTAACTCCGCTACCACATATTATTAGATATTCATATTCTCCATTAGTGCTTTGTTTGAAATAACATGCTAATTGTTGGCCTAACTTAACTACGCTCCGCCCCTCACCGTACTTTCTCAACTCGGCTGGCTGATCAATGAGAAGCAGAGTTTAATGGTCTGAAAACTTCCCGTAAAGGGTCTTATTCCCGTCTCAGCGTGCTCCCTGCCCAAAAGATAGATACTCGAATCGATCACGCCCAAGAGCCTTGGTGAGTCTGCTGCCAGCCCATCCATCAAACTGAGGAAAGTCAGTCAAACCTATCAACCCCTACTATCTAAAGCCCCCTCTGCTACATATGCTTACCCATATGCCAACCTCTGTTCCATGCCCTCTTTGTTGCTGGATCCACTACCATCGCGCGAACGGGATTCGGGACTGGAACTAACAATGGAACTACGCCTGGACTATCTCTTTTTCTCCAACTGTGACTCGATTGACGCGCGGGCACGGGCTCGTAAACTCGCTCTCTGTCTTGATCAGATGCTGACTAAGCAATAGAAACTTGAACAGTTGCTACTAGGTCAACTGAGTCAATCCATTCAGTCAACTAAGTCAAATGCAATTGCTCCAGTTCCCTCTGCTTACACCTGGTCAATTCGTTGATCGCCTCCGCCCCAGCTCTCGTCTCTGCTGACGAGGCTTTTCTCTCTGTCTCTGCTATCCTCGCACCTGCTGATCAAATCGGATCGACTGACACAGGAGATGGGTGGAGACTACCTCAACAACAGGATCCGCAATTTGATCTTCCCTCTGCTTCCATTTGTGATGAAACTGTGGTCGACTAGTTCTGGATCTAGAGACTTCTTCAACCGGTGCCCAGATGCTTGCTACTTACCGACCTAGCTTACCCCGCTTCTGATGATGGGTGATCTACGGCCTATGCACAGGTGCTATCTAGGCTTCTATGGGGCTTCCCTGAGTCGGCTCCCAAAATGGAATTGCCTGACCTACCTCTCTAGCTACCGACTCAGCCTTTGCTATTGGTATCTCCGCTGGTGCTGCTGCTAATGCTGGATCTACTACAGGCTCTGTAATTTGTGGTTTAGAGGTGGTTGTGCCGGTGAAATGGTGGCCCACTTCTGCTTCATTAGCAGAATCGACTTCAGAACCATTTCATCAACCGAATCTACTTCTACTGAATCCACTGCTCTTTCACCGATTCATGTATGGGGAAGAAGGGGTTCTATGACGAGTTGTTTGCAAGAGGTGTCTCCGAAGATACCATTCGCCTTCGCTTCTTGCTTTCGACGCTTCGAATATCGAATCGCTAAAGCCCTGCTTACAGAAACCTCAATCCGGTCTGTCTGGCAAAGAAGGTGCGAAAGATGGAACGATCCTTCAGGGTACGGCGAAGAAGTCTATGTTTTTAGAATGTCTTTCTTGGCCTGTCTTATGGGTTCAAATCTAGATTCATCCTATATTGACGTGAATTCCCTCTCTTTCGTACCGGAACTCAGTCTGTACTGCATCCGCGCTACACTTCTGCATTTCTATTAGATTCACCAAATCAGAAAGTATAGATTTATTTCCGGATGGGAAAACAGGATGGAGGGATCGTAGGGTTCTCGTGCCGATGGGTTGTCTTCTCTAGAGGAATATGTCGTCTTCCTATTTCCTGGGCTACATAAGGTGCTCTAAGGTAGTTACGTCTAGTAAAAGTCTTTCGTTTCATATTCGGTTTCCAGTCGGTAATATCAGTCTTTGTTCAGAGATCCGTGCTGCGGGAAGCGAAGAGAGTTTTTTCTGCTTCCGCTAGACCAGTCGGAGTCTTTTCTTGAGGAGAGGGATTGAGACTGAAAACCAAAGGAAAGGGATTCAGATTGTTCGCTAAAGCCCACGTGAAACTAGCAAGTCGAACCTATCAAGTTATTCTCTCTCGGAATATCCTATCCCTTCTCTCGACCTTCGGGCATATAGAGAACTCGAGGGAACTAGCTCGAACAGTTTCTCTCTCTGAATAGAAGGTATTCGTGTCCTACGCGCGATACTATCTAAGATAACGGCTCAATCTTCTGTAGTAAAAACGGTCGTAATGACCCTCTAAGCTATGGAAAGCCTTATTTTAGTCTTTTTCGGCCCTCTATTACGAAGTCCTGTTTTGAAATAATACCTAAGAAAAGTGTCTCTTACGCCCTCGATACTCTAGTAAGCAAGCAAAACCTTCTTTCAGGACCCTCGATGGGTAAAGAGAAGAGACTAGTGGCATTTCTTTCGTTGATTTCTCTGCCTATGATTTGTCAGTCCTCTTTTCAAGTCCTGTAACAACTAAAGTCTGCCGTCCCTAGATGCGACCATGGTTTTGTTTACGCCCGTGGTAACCGCCTTGGTGCAGTCTTCCTGCTAGTAGTGCTAGGAGCTTCTCATTCATTCGTCTATCTCGTTCACGCGCATGCTTATCAATATAGAAAGATAATAAGGTCTTTCAAGCCTTTGTTTCTTTGTTTGTTCGAAACTGTGGTAAATAGATGGCTAGTACTTTCTTAAATAGCGCAACAATGAGTCTAACATGCTACGGTGAGTGAGATCGGTCCGCTCGGTAAATCATGGAAGTAGTTTTCGGTGCTTTCTCTTTAGTGGCAATTGAAAGAGGAGTTTACGGCTATAAAGCGTCAAGTCGAGACTCAAAAGTCCGGGTAGCTATAGAATCTTCTTTTAATGCAATCGAGACTCGAGATGCGGATTTGTCAATATACGCTATTTTGAAGCTGTTAATTAGATTCTTTCATGGTGGGGCATGTATTTAGGCTTATGTCCGCGCTATTGCTTTCTGCTTGAAGTCTTGATCTGGGTTCAGATCGATTAGTTTTTCCAGTTTGTGATGATTCCGATGAAGGATAAGGATTCAGGCTAAGTATGGTTCACGAAGGAAGAGAATCCGCTTAGTTAGGGTAGCATGTGAAGGACAGTACTTTCTTCGAAAGGCTCTAAGAGACCTCGTATTCGTTCATCGCTATACTGGTTTTGAAAAGCTTCTTAAAACAAGGGAGAAGAGATGCCTATTCCGATCGAGTAGAAGAATAAATCCCTTAAAGCGAATATCTAGCGCTCAAGCCCTTCCCTACCTCTATATCTTATAAGGAGTTTCCTAGTAAACTGCCTTTTAAAGCGCGAAAAAAGGCAAGGCGGCAAGCGAAGGTTGAGAGAGGGGATTTCCTTTGGGGTCTCCCTAGCTCTTAGCAGAAGGCTTTGCTTTATCAAGGTTTGCCCCAAGGTCCCGAAGATGAAGCCGGGGCGAAATACCTTCCTTGATTAGGAGATCGTCCTTATATCTAGAAGGTTATCACCATGTCTGCCTCTAATCTCTATGTCCTTTTGGCTTAGCTTGAGATGCCCTGACCGAGTAGCTCTTTGGAGAAGGTCTAGCGGAGGTTCAATTTCACCGTATAACATCGGGTCTGGCGAATACCTTCCTTGCTCAGAGACTGTCTCCTCTCTTGAACAGGTTCTTCCAAGTTTTCTAACTGCCCAAAGGCCAAGAGAAAAGAAGGGATGTCGGGTATTCCGATCGATAAGAAGAAAGCTTTAACTAGGGTTGTGCTCTCGCTTACTTGCCTGCTGGCTAATTCCTTATTGGGATTTATTTTCCTCCGGAAAATAATCAGCTGCTGCTAGAGAATAGGCCATTACTGTTACAGAATCCACTTCACATTCAAAAAGGCAGTGATTGACCTACTAGGACTAAGGTTTTGGCTCGCCTTTCTTCCTTTACTCTTGATTCCGATGGCGATATTGACAATGTCTTCTTTGATCTATTTCCTTTCGCTTGGACTAAGGGACAGGTGGGATTGATTAATGGAATTTATTCCCAAGTCAAAGAAAAGTAAAGGCTATCTCATCGGAACATACCCTTTCAATCTCTTCTCTGAAGTTTTCCTTATTGAGTGAGTGGTGTCACAGTCAGCCCGCCGATGGGACTATATATGTATATAAGGTTATATTTTAAGCCAGCCAATGAGCCGAAGAGTAAGGGAAGGCGCTAGAGTAAGCCAATAAGGAATCCAATCCCACTCTCTAACCTGTAAACAGAAAAGCGTTGATATTTTAAGGCTAGAAGGTACGGAAGCATTCGTCTCTAAGGAAATCCAGTCTCGACTAGAGGAGATTCTACATCGTCAGGAAAACAAAGCGAGGCTCCTTTGGTGGAATACCTTTCGAATCGGGGGAAAGAAACTTTAACTAGCAACCGAATGGACAAAGGCCTAGCCCGTTCTAGCTTTTTTACGGACCTTCAGAGGACAAAGAATGGGGAGGGAGGTGTTACGCCTAGTCTGATTCAATCAATGTAGTAAAAGGAGCGGCTACACTATCTTCCCTCCTGAACTCCTGACAAAGCATTGCTATTCTACACCACCATTTGAAGGGGAAGTTATGAACCAGGGGTTTGAGGAGTTACCCTTATTTTCTACCTTCCATAAGTCTTCTGCCCTACTTTGCATAGTCCAAAGTCTAGGATCCTTCTAGGAGTAATGTAAGCTCTTATCCTTTCTGCACTCCTCGCTTTCGTACGATACAGTTTCTAGCAAAGAAGGGAAAACCTTAGAACCTCCCGAGGTGTGTCATTCTGTCTACTCTGTCACTGATGCTAGGGGCCAAGCGGGGAAGTGTCCTTCTGGCCTGAAGGATTAAAACCAGTCCTCTTTTCTGCCTTTAGGCATAGGGTCGTGGGTTAGACTTAGGTGGGTCATTCAATCATAATGGGGCAGTTGGCTTGTAGGATATCCTTAGTCGATAGTGCGTGCCCTCCGTGTCCTCCATCTTTTTCCACCTACCTCTCCCCCTTGTGACCTATTCGTGTGTACAGGTAAGCAGAAGGTCTAGAGCTTTAGTCCCCAAGAAGTTCTGCTCTTCTTCCTAACTTGTATACGAATCAGGGACAGGAGTTTAGAAAAGATGGGAAGAGATAGTCAACCGTCCCTAGGTCTTAGGACTACCTCTTACACAGTGTAACAAAGGAAACGACCACTCCCCTTTGTTTAATTAGCTAGGGTGGTAGCGGGCCTCAGGGGATCCTTTACAAGGAAGTCAAGGAAGGAAAAGGCGGGCCACTAGACTGAACCTTCCCTGACTTTGTTCGCCCGGCGCGCATACAAGATGCTGGAGAAGCGAAAGGAAGCTACTGCTTTTTCCCCATCCCCGCACCTGTCGTCTTTGTCTAAGATAGATCGGGGGATTTGCCCTCCTCACCGGCCGTCCGGCCTTATCTTCTATTGTGCCCTCTCTTAATCTCTTTACATAGAGCTTCTTTCTATTTTTAGGTATATTAGAGCAAAGCAGAAAGCTGAAGCCACTGCCACCCCGTCCAGCCTCCCTACCTGTCCTACAAGTGATCAAGATTTTGACGTCTTCCTAGAAGTGAAGCTCCGGGATTTTGCACATACCTACCTATGGTCCATCCAGGTCTTCCATAGTGAGTCCCAGATCCCTAACCTAAGGTGCAGGAGATGCAAAGGATCCGAAGGAGTCTAATACCCTAAGTACTCATTTCCGGATAGAGACAGAGACCGAGTGGGGCCGAAGATAAGTCGGGACCCAAGACCATCGTACTTTACCTTGCTCCAGTCGAAGAGCTTTCATCTTCATCGATGGCAAAGGCATGAGCGAAGATAGGGTAGCATTTCCGGCATCGGAGTGAGCTGGAACACGATGGACAGATGGAGATAGAGAGGTAGTTAGATCGAAGGCATGACTAGGACCCCTACTTTTTTTAGAGTCAGACACATAGTTCACGGAGGCGAAGGCATGGGTAGCGGCATCAGTATCTGTTTTGGAGGAAGGAGTCCAGCCGAGAACGAAGCAGTTCAGACTTCTTTCCGGAGCCCGCCAAGCCAGTCCAGTAAGCAAGCACAAGTAGCAGTTCCCTCAGGAAAGGGAGTAGCTTCAAAGAAGCTATATCTCTATCTTTTATCAATCTGCAACAAAAGGAAATCCCATAAAAGACGCATAAAAGACCGATACAAATCCTTGAGAGTCATATGGGATTACAGACACCTTTAAGCACCGATTCTCTTTAGTAAAGGATGGCAATCCTAGTCTTCTCCGACAGAAACTGAAGCAGGAGAGTAAGAGTACATGAATCATCCTTCTATCGCTATCTCGTTTCCGTAACCAGTATGCCTCACATCACTCCTACAATCGAACAGAAACGCTAAGAGAAAGCCAATCTCTAGACTACTTGTATTGTCGGACCAAGCAATCAATCAACTTGTCTTGATTATCCTAGTAAGGGATCAAAACAAGGAAGGAAGTCAAATACCAGTCTCCTTAATAGGAGTAAGCTCGGGCCAAAAAAGACGGTGTTTTATAAAATGAATTAGGAAAGGAAATCTTGCATTTATCCCAATGGTCTTAGAACTCCTTTATTAGCAATAATGCCCTATGCAAATGAGGAATTTCACAATGTGCTATCGAATCCGCTGTTACTGCTCGAGAAGGAACGAAGGACAACTAATGCTCGCTGCGGTGAATGGGTGTCAGGCAGGGAACAACAAAGTAAGACCGGTTCGGGCAGAGGCGACATGGTTTCTTTCTTGTGATGGAGGACCCCTTCCATCTCATTATGGATGAAAAGCCCCAAGGCCAACTATCCGGAACTCTTCTCTTCTATAGACCCTGCATTCGAATAGAACCAGCGCTATGGCTTAGCCGATCTCTGCTACAGTTGTCTTATGCGCTTGGAAACGCCTAGCTGAAGGAGATACTTTCTGGCAAGAGGAGTGAAATGGTGAATCGGGAAGCTAAGCCTTACACACAGGAGGCGTTCGCGAGTACTCTCTTTTCTTTTGAGATTAAGTCGGGCCCTTGTATCCCCAAATGGATCTCCACTCCTAGTCTTTCACATCTAGCATGATTAGTTACTGCTTGGCTTACTCTTTCTTACTCTTTTATCCTCCTTCTCTATCAGGGCCATTACACTTCGATTCTATATAATGGGTCTGGGAACAGGATATGGTACAGAAGGTCGGTCTCCTTTTCCAATGCCTAGCATGCTGGCCGACCCTACTCCACTCAGAGCAAGACAGCAGACAAAGCCCCCTTTAGGAACTGGGAACCAGGTAGGCTAGGTGGGTGTCTAATCCGCGTAGAAGCTCCTGGTCGAGTGTCTTAGATTAGAACAGCTTCTGCGATTTGTCCTGTTTGTGGCTCGATCTCCTGTCGTGTTTTATTTAGATAGCAAGACTCTCTTTAGGCCCACTCCAAGGCACAAAAGGGCATACTCCTACATCTGCGTATTCGAAGCCTGATTGAACCGCGGGTAGCTTGTATGATGCCAAAGTGAAGAAGCGTCAGGCTCGGCTGTTAGCGCTTCTCCCTACTTATAAGTCAGTGAAATCCCCATAAATGGAATGAAAGCACACCATTCCAAAAAGGGGCCTTGTTGTGTCCTATCCTTTAAAGCGAAGCGGGGCTATCCTTTTATGGGTAGGCTTTAAGGCCCGATCAAAAGCCGTTAGGCGGAATTCCATGCTTTACGCCCTAATAGAGGTCTGCAACGAGCCCTTGCGTTAAGTTGAGTCGGGCTTGACCCTTTTTTTTGTGCAACTATCAAAGTTAGAGCGCATGCCCCCGGCACCCTAATTTAATCAACTGGTCTCTCTCTTGTCATCAGCTCTGATCTGCTCAAAGGGAAACGAGACACACTTTTTTTATATGTCAATGCCCATGGTAATTCATTGTAGGCTGTCCCTGTTAGGTTGAAAATCATAAACTGCTGCATAGCGCTTTCTATTTCTGTAGAGCTAGGCAGAAATAAATCTCTAGACTCTCCATATTCTATATTCTCTGAACGACCTTTCCTGTCACATATATTGGCTTTGCCAAACCCAAATGGAATTCATTGCCCTATCAGAGTGAAACTCGACTCGCCCTATATAACTCATTTTGTGAAACAAAAGAATGACTGAGTCAGAGAACCATCGTTCCGGACTTTTCAACAGATAGCCCATTTCTTCTTGACTTCGTCCAGGAGAGAGGCATACTTTAAGCAACCCCACCATACGCTTCAGCTTTCTAAGCCTGAGTGCCCCAAAACACACCCCTTCTTGATAGGATTGGATTTCTACTAACATCTTGGGAAGGGGAATATGAAAGATGGTTATTTAGGGCTTTCTCTCTCAGCCCCGTTGAGCCCTTCTTTGGCAAATCATAGTGGGTAGGACAAGAAGCTAGATAGGCCCACCCAAAACAAAAGACAAAAGAGCAAGCCTGTTGCAGCTCCCGACTCTAGCGCTTTAAGCATTCCGATATTGCTTTCTATCTTCCGGGGGTCAATCCTCTTTGGTTTGGCCCTTTCAGTCGATAAGCTCCCACTTCCCCCCCTATTTGGAAAATGAAAAAGAAAAGGCTAGGGCCCTTTTCCTAGGACTCGAGACACAGGTACACGATCTCAAGCCTTTGATGAGCGTACGTTCTTGGAAGCGCTTAAGGTACCCCACTTGCTTGATCTTAATCCCAAGAAGCTTTTCAAAGCGAGCAACCCCAGAAAGCCGAAGGGTGAGAGGCTCTCTCCAAAATACCTTGAGCTCGAGCTAACAGGATTGAATTTCAATAAAAAGAAGTGCCAAACGGGGTGGGGATAGGGGAGTCTAGAGAAGCTTGCTCATATTGTTTTACAAAGAATTTCACAAATACAAATAGAGAGTGGTAATTGCGCCTATAACTCAGATTTATAAACTCAAGGTCTTATTATCGCTTAGCGCTTGTGCTAAGGTAAATTCAAAACACTCTGTTTTAGTTTAGCTAATTCCGGAAAGATATTCGATCGAAGGGAACAATACCTCAACGATATGAGTTGCATCTATAGTTCCTGGTCAAGAAGGAGCGATCACCCATAATTACCTAAGCAATTTGGTAATCAAAAAGGATAGCAAGAAAAGAAGCGACTGTTGAGGACAGAGAGAGTAGGCTCTCGTAATTGGGTTCGATTCCCGTTTGTCTAATTAGCGAGAGTGGATTATGAATCCGCCGTTCCCTTGCTAGTGGAGTCACCCGTTCCAGATCATGTCATGTGAACCCCCTAGTGGTCAATCTCCTCCTATCCCCAAACGCATCCAGTGGCCCTATTTGAGAAAGAAAAACCAACGTTAGTCATGTCAGATAGGCAAACATGATAAAGGATTCCATCGCCTAAACGGCTCTATTTGGGTACGTCCTTTAACGGCCGAGCCCGAACAGCAACGGGAGAGGAAGGCTCTATGTCCATGAGGTCTCGAGCTGCTTTTTAATCACCCCTTTCTGCTTATTTTATATAGTAGATCAATAGCTTGTGAACTCCTTGCTTTTTTGAAAGCATATCTATAAAACATTCCGATTCCAGAACTAGGCTGGGTCAAAGACTATACTAAACGTTCGGCTAGGAATGAAGAAGCCGTAAAGCCCCTCGACACCCCTTTTTGAATCGGGTAAGGGGGATATTTTAGCATCAAGCCCGTTTCAAGTAGAACCGATTCCCCTTCGCAGCCTCCGTGGTCTTTGATCAACTGATCTTTTCCTTTTTTGGGGTTCGGATTTTTCTTCATCAAACGCCATTGGCATACATCTGCCCATATTTATCGACACAGTAGGGAAAGCCGATTCCTCATTTCATTCCCAGACACCTTCCTCTTGTGGTGAAACTCCTGGATCTCTCACCTCTATTTCATTCACCGGAGCCTTTGGAAATGGTTGCACTTCGACTGATTTGATGGCTGGGAACTCTAGCTTTCTCTGGTCTAGTAGATCCTGTACGAAATGGCGGAAAATAGAGCAATCTCGAGTGAGATGTGTGGTAGTTATATGAAGCTTGCAGTGGCTTCATTCTCACCTTTCTTCAACTTCATCCTCGCTTCCTGTGCATCACCCATCATACCCAGTCTAATTTCGAAGATGTAATCTGCCATGGCAAAATTCCAGGTGAACCTCCGTCTGGGATCTCTTCTGGGCATCTCCATCGGCGGCCTTTCCTGGTAAGAGGTTGGTTTGAGCTGACAGTCTGGAGGAAGGATGATCGCCTTTGGTGTAACGGCGCTGGGCTCCGCCAATAGTAAACCCTCAATTCTTGGGGGAGTGAAGTGATAGTGGGTGCCGACTGATGAAGCAGAATGATCAGCAGCTCTCGTCATGGCCCTTTCATAGCGCTTTACACTGGCTTCAAGTTCAGAAAAACTCTTGAACTTCTTATCCGCCATTAGTATATGTAGGGATGGCTTGAGTCCTTCAATAGCTATCCCAACGAACTGAGGTGTCGTTAACTTCGCTTCACACCGATCCGCAGCCTTCCTAAACCTTGATAAGAAAATGTGGATAGACTATCCCTCGAGTTGGCGGATCGCCTGCAAATCAGACACAGTTAGTACCTCTTCCAAACCATAAAAATTTTTAACAAACGCATTTACCATAGATTCCCAATTGGGAATCGACTCCGGCTCCAACTTGCAATACCCGCGTAAAGCCTCCCCTCCTAAGGAGTATCTAAACTGCCGGAGCAGCATCCACTCATCATCACCGGTATGTTTGCATTGGCCTTGGAACATCTTTACATGGTCACTGGGTGAGATAGCATCGGAATCCCCCTCGTACTTTTTCAAACTTGGGGGCCTTGTACCCCTGGGGATAAGGATATGAATCGTCTACTTCCTTTGGGTAAGGAGGCCTTTGGTACTTGTACTCCACCTCGCCTGACTTCTCGTGGAAACGGCTTATCAGGCGCTCAACATCTGCCGCAGTGACTGGCTGTGGAGCATCTTGACGATTCCGCCTCGGGTCTGCAAATGGATCGAGAGGTGGATTCTGGGGTGGCATCCTATGCCCCCTTTGTGGGACACCAAATCTGCCCCGCCCCCTCTGATTAGCACGAATATCCTGCGGCTGCCATCTATGCTCTACTCCGTATTCATCGTCCCAATCTTATTGAACATTGTTTAAGTGAGTTGGGGCATGAGGTGGAGGTTGCCGCAATGTCCCCATTTCAATGACCATTCTTTGGACGGAATCAGATAACACTCTAAGTTGCTCAGCAACAGCATTCTAAGTTTGCTCAGATTGAGCCATTCGTATTTCCAATGCTGCAATGTCATCCAGGTTAGAGCGAGCACTGCCTGCGTATTCCATGGGATTTTCTGACTCCCCTTCAGCTTGGGCGGTTTTGGACCTCGTCATCATCCGCCTAACCCCTGTGCAAATTGTAGTAGAAATTCCCTACCTGGCGCGCCAAAGTGTTGGTGTAAAAATTCGCAGGACCGTAGGCCCCACTAATTCAACCAACGGGACCCTCGACCTGGCTCGGTTTGGAGGGATAAACAAACCCAACCAGCGTCGCGAACCTATAGCTCAGTGGGTTTGGCTGATGAGGGTAGCTCAGCCAAGGTTCGCTGTTATTGCGCGGCTGTATGAATGATGACTTATACTTGTGATTGATCGATTCATTGTAATGTAAATCAACACAAGTATACAATACTTTGAATTCAAATAACAGCAGTATTCAACTAAAAAATTCCACAACAAGTTAAAATCTTACAGCGCAAACAGACAAACTATCAGAATTTCAAACACAAATGGAACAGAGTCTCGTAAGCTAGTGGGCTAAAGCACCACAAATATTACAATCCCGTGAGTAAGAAATGTTTACAGTACCTGATATAAACTAAAGTGATGAAATGATGGGTGATGCTGTGATCGAAAGCTCTGATAACTCGCCTGATAGGTAGAAACAAACACTACAAGAGCTTCAAGATGGGGGGATAGTCCGGTAGCTTTCAACGAATCTAATTCAGAGCGGAATTTCTGCAAAAAATCCGGAAGGGAGGCCAGTGACAAGTCCTGATTGCGCGTTTGCCCTTCTGGGGGACAAGCCAATACCCTGTTGAGAAAGCCTTCAGATATCTCATCCCCAGCAGAAGGATGTTTGGGAGGACCTTGCCAGAGAGGAAAGGAGTTAGCAAAGAAGGAGTTTATCAAACTAAGGAGAAGAAGTAATCAAAGGAAACACTCACTGGGATTTGAATCCGCAATATCTTTGGAAGGGTTGTGTTGATTTGGACATTCACTGTTTTGGTTAATTACGTCTTCGGAAGGACCGGCAACAATTATTTGTCCTTCCTCTTTCTGGCCTTCTGCCTCTTCACTTGGTGGAACCACAGGTTCGTTGACCACCAAAAGAGTACGATCCGCAGGGGAAGTTATCTCAGAATCAGCATGAGGAGGTGTGCCAACTTTAGTGGAATGAACCCCAGATGTTGCTTGATCCCCCTGACGTTTTTCCTCCGAATCCACAGGCGGTGGTTGGTTAGTGCAGGTGCGCTCCACCTTAGAGGTCTTCATCCTCTTAAGGACATTTGCAAGAACTTCTGGATCGTCATCACTGGGAACCGATTCTTCAATAGGTTGAGGGGGAAACTTGATCCATGTCATTGGTTCAGATGGTACTTTAGAATTCACACCTTCGCACGGAGGGGCCTTCCGTTTGTGCCGATTGCTCGAAGGGGTGGAATCCGCTGCGAGCCAAAAGGAATAGAATTCAAAATTCGTCGAATGAGAAGCAGGAAATAAAATGGAAATACTTACTGGGATCACTGCGGGTAGATTTCACCAAGCGCCGCGGATGTTCTAACAGCATTGACGGAAGGGAATGCCGCAAGAAAAGTTCCCACTGCGCGTGTGCCGCCATGGTCACATAAGGACCACGTTTCACCAAAGAATCATCACATCATATGTGCCTAACACGCAGCAGTTATGGGCCACCTGGAATCCAGCCAACAGAGTATCCATGAATTCCTGACTAAGAACAGTGGCGCGGGGAAAGATGTGAGTCTTCTTCTCAGAATCCTAAAGTGGGGCCGGATTGATCGAATCTAGCCATACAGGCATTGGCACCAGCTGTGCTAACCCGAATTGACGGCCAAACTGATTGGGTGCGTAGACCTCTACTCCAGAGTAAAGCGGTATAGCATAGTTCTTGCCGTAATTGTATGAAGCCCCTCCCCATGGAATATGCACGGTGGTAATTGCCAGTTTGAATAGACGCGCCATTGCCTCGGGATCGGTGGTTCGTGACCATCGATAGCTTTCTCTACTGAAAAGGGGAGGTTTCAATGCTTAGTGAAATTCAGTGGGATTGACTTCCTTCGTTTGTTTTTCAGCAGGCTGGCGCGCACCTAAACTACAAGCCCCTACCAAACTAAAAAAAAAAAATGAAAGCAGGGTTCCAAACCTTCCCTCACTCCGCTCGTTAGCTAGAACAATTAGAGTAGGCGAGGTTCTGAATGCAGCCGTTCAGTAGGGGCCTTCCTAGAGGACTCAAAGTAGGCTAAAAAAGAGCCCTCCTGCCTGAAACACTACCGCTTCGTTCAGTCGGTATATTCGTATATCCCCTTGCCTGAGCAATGAACGTAGTTTACGATGGGTGTTGGGTCTTCCTGTAGCTTCTGTCTTTTCAGCTGCTTTATCGAAAGAAGCCACTCGTGTAACGGCCTAATTAAAAGAAAGCCGCGAAGGCTTGTCTGAATACTAAGTTGCCTGCCTGAACCCGTTATTGCCGTTTTATTATAGTCTCACTCCGTCGTCGGGCAGTCGGATCAATGTTGCCGCATTCCTCCCCTGACTCGTATGCCCCTTTAGGCGGGGTACCTTCGCTCCTCGGACTAAGATTGTTCCTCCTCACCTAAGCTTCACAAAAGTTAGGATCTGAAAGAGAGTCCGTCCCGAAGGACAAGCTCTGAATTAGTTGTGTCTTAAAATAAAAGACGCATCATAATTTGACTACTAGTAAGGAAGATTAGTCATGCTGGTTCGGACAGCTATTCCTAGTAAAGGAGAGAAGGACCAGCTCTCTAGCCTGAAAGCCTACCAGAAACAAGCGAGGTATTATCCTTCGCTTAAGGAAGGGGTCCATATAGCTCTGCTCTTGCCCGCCTTATTAAGTAAAGTAAGTCAGAAGCAAGGTGCTAGTCAGACAGCTCCTAAGTAGATAAGACTAAAGCTACTAGTCGGTAAGGAAGAAGGTCTGACGGCTAACCAGACAGCGGAAGAGGTATTCTCCTGTGTTCAGTTGAGGAAAGATTACCAACACTCTCACTACTCGCGAAGCAAGCTAGCCTGATAGCCGGCACTAAAGGTTATCCTTTAACTAGCCAAGGGAGTAAGAAGGTTCCACTAGTCATAATCTTAATCATAAATACTTTATAACTAGATAGTATAACTAGCTATTAAGACACTAAATAAAGTAAAGGGACATTCAGTCACCTAAACTAAAAGTCTAAATAAGACTTAGGGAACTACTTATTTAGATTCTCATTATAAGGAAGCAACTAGTCAGAAAGAAGCTAGTAGTAGACAGACTGACTTACCACTTACTAAGAAAGGGAAGGTAGAAAGTAAGGAAGCTTAGAAGAGAAGGAAAAATGACGACTCTCTTCAGGCGAAACCTCTCTTCGCCCTGACAACTTCTTGCTTTCTTCTTGGTTGAAAGAGAAGAGCTGGCCCAATGTTGGATGATGCTATGCAAAAATGACACGAATAGCTCAGTCAAGACAAAGGGACAGGGACGGGGTTGGTCTACCCGTTCGTGATAGAAGAAGCGCCCCCCCTTTATAGATAGGGGCGGGGGAGAAGTTCCTTTCTTACTACCCACAATACACATGCAGTCTGTGTTATCATAGAAAGGCGGTCTCAAGAGATGGAAAGCAACAGACCGGTTCCTGCAAAGAACAACTTGAATGAAACCCCCCAACATAAGCACAAGTTCAACGGCCTAACCTCCGCCCCTGCTGCCATTTCTACTGACGAATTTCTCTTTGCCTCTGCTATCGGAATTTACTAATCTAATTTAGGCCCGCTGATCAAATGTTCGACGTGGATATGCTATCAGTGGAGCTGGTTCTACTTCAACAAAAGGATCTGCAATTGGTGGTACTAATAGCCATGATGCTAGGTAGCCGTGATCCACCAGCTCTTGCTTATGTAGGTCCCCCATAGTTGCAGTTTTCAATCAGAAGTAGACCAACGAAAAGGATGGTGGCTACTATCACAATGGCGGTCTGGAGGATATAGATATTTTAGGATATTCTCGGCCTTTACCTATCTGACTAAAGAATAATAAAAGGGCCGGCTTTTCACTCGGTTTATTACTGAAAAAGGCTCTTGTCTCGGTAAGTCTGTTCTAGGCACTCTCTCTTTCCACCTGATACCTTTAGATATGGGTATCCGGCTCTCGATCGAATGCGACTGCACCTATCCCTGCTTTCTTCAGTGCTGATACTGCCTCTGACTCTCGTGGGTAAATTCCTACTTGATTAGTCAGAACTTCTCTGTCTCAACTCGTGGATCCTCTTCTTTTTAAGAGATAGGGGCTAGATTAGCTATTCCCGCGGATAGCTCGTCTTTCTTTACCCCAATTAATGGTTTTGACTTTGTTTCAGCCCTTCCTTCATCTTTGCCTTCCAATACTAATCTCTCTTTCTGGGGAGTCAGTGAGCAATCCAGTTACTGCCCCTTATAGTAAGTACTGGTTCCGGGGCCATCCTTTGAGTAAGCAAGTTTGAAAACAGGAGTCTTTCAAGAAAGCTTTGGATAGATATTTTAGGGAATCCTTTGATTTTATAGAAAGTTCTTTTGTTGAATATCAGATTACCTCCTGTACTCGGATCGGTATTCGGATATTTTCTATTGCCAGCGAAGTCCCACTCGTGGGATCAAGATTACATGCTGTTTTCGTTTCTCTCCTTGAATTTTTGTATAGGGCGAATGCTTTAGTTCCAAGCAGCTCAGGAAAGACACTGTTGAAACCCAGTTACAGAAGCATTTCTAGTTCTAGTTCTTCGCCTTCCCCAGTACCTGTATTTTCATCCTATACTTCCCATGAGGTTCAGGAAACTTACTTCTTCTTTAAAGCTTTGAAAGAAAGCTCTCTATTTTTATTACGGGGTTGCTTATTGTCCTTCCAAAAAGTAGCTCTTTCCTTACATATAGAGGAATCGAGGAGATTCGTATACACCCAGAAGCTCGCAAGACCCACGGCGCCTTGCTACAATAACGAGTGGCTAGTTCGATATCTAGGGGATACCTTAAGCAGGGTTCCAATTCTCAACCGGCTTAAGAGTTGCTTATAGGAAATGCCTGCACGAGTGCCTTGGATAATAGCTGTTGAAGAGACATAACTTTACCTATGATCGGGGAATTCGAGCCTATTATAATGATGTAGAGAGTGGTGGGACTAAAGAAGGAAGAAACTCTGCAATAAATGGAGGGGGGAGACCTAGAATCAAAGTGAAGGAACGCTGCGTGCTTTTCTGCTGCTGGTGAATCTGGACCTGAGTGCAGAGATAATGCCTCTATAGCAGCTGGAATTGGGTAACTTCAATGAAATGCCTCTGCTTCTGCTCGATCAAATGCAACATCTACTGATGTTAGTGAAACTGAATCCCCTGGCTATGGATTTTTATCTAGAAATGACACTCGATCCGATACCTCTATCTATTGCTTATTACTATGCCCCTCCCCAATCTCTTAAGCTTGCCCTATCTTTCCTTTTCCTTAGCTACGGGCTTTAGATCTGCTGTTGTTCGCTATGCTCCTACTGCAGTTTTGCCTACGCTACCTATGCCTCTCCTGCTGGCTTTCAATCTGGAAAGTCATAATCTCGATCTCGTCCTGGAGCTGCTCATGCTTTATATAGAGATAGAGATGCTGATAGCTTTGCAATGAGATCCGCTACCTTAGCTGTCAACAAGCTTACTGGCATCATAACCTGACTTTGGAACTGTGGGTAGAGCTTACCTTATTATCTCTTAAGCTCTTATTCTCAAGATGGAAGGAATGCTAGCCCTAGTGTATGGGGTACTTTCCCCTTTGTTCCTACCTTTCCTGCTGCTGCCTTCACTGCTCAAACTCCTTATTCTAACCGGAAAAGGGAGAGATGCTAACTAGCGAGATAGTGGCTAAGGAGATAGAACTTTATATTAAACAACAAGATCAACTAACTCAAGATTTAAAATTCCTTCCACTCGGGAAATAGGTACGGGATACTGCATTGGTTATCGAATTGGAAGGGACACTAATGGCTATTGAGCAGGTCTGGCTCGGGCTGGGATTCCAACGGGTCTTTAAATGGGTTCTGGGTCTAAAATATGGAGGTATGCCGCGGGCCTTCAACCTGGGAAGAATTCTGAGCTCCCCCATCCAGCGTGGGTGAGTGATTTAATGCATTATGTTTACTCTCTAGCATGGAGGGGATATTCTAGGTGAGACATGTTTTACTTATGTGCTAGCACCCGCGTGCGCCATCTTCTTCTTGTTGTTGTTCCTATTTCAAAGTGGAATGAGAGGAATCCAATGAGAAGAGAGCGAGAGGGAGAAGTCCCAGTTGATTGATCCCTTGGGTCAGCCCGAGCGTCTTGTGTGAAGAGTCCTTGCAGTGGAAGTGCTGCTTCTCATTTGGTACCTTGCCTTGAACAAGCGGGCGCAGGAAATGCTTTCAGGGGAAGCTCATCCGTCTTGTTCTTGGAAGGAAGAGCTAACTGATGGCTAGAGATTCCTAGGGAATTTCCTTTATCTAAATAAGTTATCTGTCCCGTAGTGAGTGTGAGACAGAGAAGGATTAGCTCATTCACTCATTCAATCAGGAAGAAGGGTAGGCGTAACGATCAGGCTATTGAACATCCTCTCCCGGTGGTCTTGCTTGAAAGTCTGACTCGGCAGCGTCTCACGTAAGGGGATAGCAAGTTCTGTTAATTCCTATCCCGATGTGAGACAGATATGGTAATAGAAGTCGCTCGTATCGATGAGGAGAGGATGGGAGCTACGATCAGGCTATTTCAATAGAGTAGTTTTCCCCCTAAGAGCGTGTCTGTCCCTATGTTATTTCCTCTAAAGTGGAGTCATGTCTATCTGCTTGTAAAGATACGATAGTATCTTACGCTCATCGGAGACCGGCTCTATGCAAGCCGTAGCTCTGAACGCATAGAGCTCTACTGGGCGTTAGTTTCTCGTTCCATAGCGCACTTCGAAGAAAGATCTTCAGAAAAATGCCTCGTGGGATAGCTGGTTCTAGTTGACAACCCTGGAACTGGAACAGAAGCCGTCTCCTCATATAGTAGAGCTACTTCTCGTTGACAACCACATAGGGATAGTAAGATCCTTTCAAGTACTCCCGGATTGAACTTCTTTGCTCGACAACCAGGATAGGAAGTCTCTCACCCCTCTTTAAGTCTTATCCGCCCCCGGATGCCTGATTGAATGAGGAGCTAATCCTGATTTTTATCTCATAGGTAAAGGATGTGAAAACAGGGTCTACCACCCTTAAGCTAGCCTGAAGCTTGATCCCCGCCCTGAACTTCTATAAGTCAAGCCCTTCTCTCCTCCCCTCCTGATGCTACACATCAGTTCAGAACTCCCTCCTTCACTTACTGAAAGCTAACGAAGATATTTTTGCTCCCTTAGTTAGGCGAGTGCCTTCTGCTGCTCTCCCCAATCTAGCAAAGAAGAATTGAGCGGCTTTCGCTTTTTCTTTAATTAAGTATACCTGCTGCTTGTGAGGTCAACAGCAGGGAAAGGGCTTGGCAGGTCAGCACACCGGTCATTGGAAGAGTCCGCGAATCGAGAATCTGCCATGACAGAGGTCTGATCCGCTGGTCTGACTAGTGAAGTACGATTTATTTTTGTTAGATAGTTCAGTGCGCTATGTCGGCTTCGGCTCAATCTCAGCTCAATTGGTTGAGCTTTTCCCGTCTTCCCTGCCAGCTCAGCTCCTGCTTTTCAGGGATTTCTGGGATCTCATTGGGAATCGTTATCTGCCATCCTTGGCTTTGCTCGCGAATCCATTGCAATTGGGGAATCCCGTTCGAAATCAATCCCTTTTTCTCTGTCTGTGCGCTTAGCATCGCTTTAGCCGCATTGCTATTGCTATCTGGGAATCGGGAATCCGTCTTTTCTTTCTTTGCTTGGTACTGGTTTATTGGTTTATTAGATAAGAGTTTATATCCCTATTTCTAAAGTGGGATTCTCTTTCTATCTTCTAGTAGCCGAAGGGGAGCTCACCTACACCCCTAGCCTGAGCCGAGCTCCTGGGGTGGAGGGGAGCGTATATAAGACTTTTTCTAAGGCACGTAAGCCCGGTCCGTGCTTTCGGTTCTTCAATTAGATCCTGTTCTTGCCGCTGACGTACCACATCGCTCGCGGTCGGTGAGCCCGTGGAGTTCCGCTGGACGACAGGGAGTAAACTTTCGTTGTTGACCATTGGACTTAGAGAATGGAAGAAGCACAAGTCAAAGCTTTCCTTGCTCAGAAACAGATACAGGTGGCAGAACTGGTTAGGAAGGTAGATATTCTAACAGACAAAGAAGGAGGCCTCCCTTTGGTGCCCTAATAATTGAATGTATCCCTTATGGCTTCTCAATCAACCGTTAGGAAACAAAAGAGAAAGAAAGGGCCCATCATTACTTCTTTCAATTTCTCTTTTCTGGAAGTGAAGAAAAGCCTGGTGACAACGTAAAGTAAGGGTGACTAATCGAGCACTCATTCATCATAGGTAATATTAATTCAAGCACTTTTATCACATGAACCCGATGGAACTGATTGGAAAGACAAATCTTTCTATTTCTAATAAGGTACCAAATTAACATTCTCGCCGTAGGATAGCAGCTGCTAGACAGACAAAAAGAGAGTGATGGTTCCTCTTTGAGAGCCCGAAGGGCAACGTACCTAATAGATAAAGGATTTTTCAAACGGGAACTCATCTTGCTTTGAGTAGTTCAATTCGTTTTGGCCAAAGCTGGTGATGAGCACGCACAGGAATCTCGATAGGAGACTCTCCGTTTAATTTCATTCTGCCAATCCTCCTTTTGATGTACCACTCTGCGTCCCGAAGTGATGGACTTGGGTCCGCTCTTTAGGTACCTAAAATCTTTCTTATTTGCTTTTAGCCACCGATCGGTAAAGTCTTCTCATTCAAGACGACTGGTTATAGATGGGGCTTATCAGGCCACCACAAATGCACGATCCATCACCTCGTCATAATATCTATTGGAACTAGTCTTGAGTCGGTGGTGGAACTCGGTGCAACCGCGAGTAGAACTGGTCAGACTCGCTCGTGTAACCCACTGGAATCCATAATAGAACCGGTCAATCATAATTTATAGTTCTAGTTTCATCATAATTTAGAGTTTCGCTTGCAAGATCCCATCCCACCATGTCCGAATTGATAGTAACCTAACCTCGGATCCAAGTACAACATCCGCTGAAGCTGGGCCAAGTAAATCGAAATAGAAGTCGGCCAATGGATCAAATGAGACCGAACAAAGCAAAGCCCCCACTCTTGGTTATTCGACCAGGTATACTTGCTGCCCTCATAACCGCAGTCAATGATGCCACAATCATTAATCATTGCATTGAATGACTCTAAATCTTGTATCTTTGGAGGTCTGCCACCAACTTTTTCAGACACATCTGAAATTGCGTTAAAATCACCCGCAACCATCCACGGACCTTGTATGTCTTAGGACAGTAATGGAAGTTTTTCCCAAAGAAGCCGGAGCACTTTGCATAAAGAACGGTAAGCCTTACCAGATCAGAATGAAGGAAGCTAATGTCGACTGTGATACACTGTTCAAACGCGTCGACAAGCACTACATTCACTTCATGATTCCAACAGAGCCATATTTTATCATCTGCCTCTTGATTTGCCAATGAAAAGTGGAAACCAATTCTGTTGGAGAATTCCTGAATCTTATTAGCATGATGAAGAGGTTCAAGAATAGCAATCAACGAGATATTATACATCTTTACAAGAACCCTCCTTCTTGATTTGATGTTGCCTATACCTCTGATATTCCACAAGAGGTTATTAATCATGGCTAACAATGAAAGAAGTTTGAGAAGAACGAGCCAACGCTCTAGTAATCCTTCTGGAGCTCTTCAAGTTCGATTCTTGTACTTTGACAGATGTATCTGGCTTGTAGGATTCAGAAGCTTTATCTTTCTGGGCACAGTCAGTGTTCTTGAATATAATATCGAAGCTGTAGATAACACTTGAGAAAATGCCTTACACATGGTCACAAATTCCTGCAAAGAAGTGTTTGCTTCTCTCATAGGTTCAGAGTCCGATAAGTATCCCTTAGTCTGAGCAGCTTGTTCCTTTGGAACGTTAGCATCATCTTTGGATTTCAGTCAAACAAGGGATATATTAGACTCCATGTTGTTTATGAGTTCATGATCAGGCTGAGAGAGAATAGGCATAATAGCCTGAATACTAGAATTATCAACATTGGAATTGTTAGCAGCCAGAGATGAGTCAATGGCATCTACTATTACCTGATGAGAAGAATCAACCCTCAACTGAGAATCATGAGAAGCAGTACTGGTTGAAGGATCGGCAGAAACCTGTATGTGCTGAGAAGTTTATTTATTAAAAGAAAAAAGATTCTGCCTGGAACTCTTCAAGCTGATTGTCCGCAGTATTGTTTGGAAGATTATATGTATTATAACAAGATGATTGGATGGTGTTGCCCGTTGGCCTGTAGACTTGACGTGGGGGAGCTTTTCCTCCTTGACCTTGTGCAGATTTTTTCCTAGAGGCATTAGAGTTAGGAGCTGACGGCTGCTGGTTGGACTTCTCTTTGTTGGCTGCATCAGTTGCACTGGAGTTTTTCGAACGACGTTTGCAGTTGTACTTTGCATGACCTTGTTTGGAACAAGACGTACAATACCTTAAGTCTTTCTCATAGACGATTTTCTGCCATCTTCCTTCGTTTTGTCCCATGCCTAACCAGACTTAGGGTTTTTCTTGAGAAGATCCACCTCAACGCATACCCTTGCGACACCGGGTCGAGAAGGGGGTCGGACCATCGATTAACAGCACTTTGCCTACTACGTTAGCAATAGATCTAAGGTAGTAGTCTTGAAAAAAACAGATAGGAAGATTCGGAAACGGAATCCACATAGGAACGATTGAAGGTTCAGCCCCCGATTTGAGACCATTTAACGAATCTGAAGATATAATCTTTGATGTACGTTGCATCTTTCAACCAAAGCTTAATGTAATCCTCTGGAAATGTTGGAATAGATCTCAGAGTCCAAAATTGACAAATTTGTGCAATGAAAACAAGCAATT